CAAAGCTATACTCCTTCGGAGCCTGTTTGAGTTACCATTGTTGATCCATCCGCTTTTGAGCTAGCTGCAGTACAGTTGGTATACAAGTCATCTCTTGGATATTCGATCGAGCCCTAATTGCAGTGTCCACCTGAATGAAGTCAGCAACTCCTGTGCCATATTCGAACCCACCAATAAGCAGTGGGAGAGGCACCACCACCGCTTAATCCACGAAGCAGATAGGAATGAAGTAGAAGATCAAAATCCAGTCGTTTATCCAAAGAACAATTTGAGGACTTATTCTTATTCACCGAGCGAAAGCAGCAGTTCCACCAGCTGCGCCAGTCGCGGTTGACCCATCATCATCTCGCGTCGCGTCCCTCTCGGATCGGGAGGCCGAAGCATACCTTATACTAGTGGAGGAGCCCCAGAACAAATAATGGAATGGTAATCCAACTGATTGACGACTATACTAGGAAAAATTGGCTGCTTAAGACCGGAATTTATCTAACGCTTAACAGGATTCGCGCCATAAAAAAAGACTAAAATGGCCGTACAGAGCCTGAGCCTATTCTCATCAGCCTAAGAAGAATCGACCGAATCGATCTATTAATAAATAAAATTGTTTATCGCCAATGCTTGCTAACTAAATTTTATACTCTATTTATATTATTTATTAAAGGTTCTTACCTTTATACTTGATTAGTTTCATTAGGGAAGTAGCCTAGCTCAGCTGGGCGAAGCTCCTAATGGAAAGAGTACTCTCATTAAAGCAGGGTGACATATTACCGTTGACCTCAGACCTCACACCTGATTTCCTCTTCCCGATCCCCCGAAAAAAGGCGGATGCTCCTGTAGGTAGGAGCAACTTCACTTTCGGTGTTCGGCGCTCCCTTCGAACTGATATCCAAAGATTCCCTGTAACAGGATGGTTTGAAATGATGGTTTATTACAGGTTCTGGTGGCATGAATAGGATGAGCATACGAATGAGCCGGAACATGGATAACGTAGTGGTTCGAGCCGGTCGAGAGTACGAGATTACTGACCGAAGACTCATCAATTGAGATGGGCTTCAGCCCTGCTAGCGAAGGAATGCATCCAACAGTGTTCTGTCTCATTGGTCCTCTCATGCTAGAATTGGCTCAACAATCCACTTTGTTCTCCCGGAAATCACTTCAATTAGAATACATGACTTATGTTACTTCGATCTGATACCTCTCGATTCAGAGAGGAAATGCGCATTTGTATTATTTTGAGTCTCCCCATCTCGATCTCTACTAATTGGATATGGGACTGGGTGAAGGGAAGCTTTATGGGAGAAAGGAGGAAAAGGTCGGTACAGCTAGTAGCTAAAGGCTTGACTCAAACATATGGTCTCGATTACGAGGAAGCCTTTATTTACCCCACCCCGGTAGCCAAGATGAAGTCTGTTCGTCTCCTGCTCTCTATTGCAGCGAATCGAGATTGGCCTCTGTTCCAATTAGATGTTCCAAATGCCTTCCTGAACGGGGACCTACAGGAAGAAGTTTACATGAGTCCTCCACCCGGTTGTGTAAGGGGGAGGAGAACAAGAGAGGTCAACTGGAGTGGAAGCCAAACGACGGGGCCGAGAATCTGTGATCGATCCGAAGAACCACTGCCAGATACGATTCTGCTTCCCCTTCGTACTACCGAGATTCTTGCCCGGCTTTCTTTCGGCTTAAGAAGGCAGCGGTGAGAATGAGGATCACTTCGGAACTCGTTGAGAATGGGCGTTTTAGGGCTGGATCTAAAAGCTCTCCAACGTGTTGCGGATCCTTCGGCCGTGAGAGGGTCTTTTGGCGGCCGTGTGAAGCTTAGCTTGCTTTAGCAGCCACGTGATGATTCGACGTTCGTGGTAGGCGTAGGAGCTGGGCGAAGCGGTAGCGAAGCTCTGGTGGTGATGCAAGTGCGCGGTGAGCGTAGTAGCCCCCTCGGGCATGCTCTTTGTACAACCAAGCGAAGAGCTAGTAAGGGCCGGAATGGAATATCATATGTAGTGTAGAATCGGATCTGAGGCTCTTTACTAGGATTGGAACAAGCAAGCGAGGAACGAGTGACCACAAGCTCCGCTTAAGCGCTCGACATGCAGTTAGCTCAAAACATGTTCATCATGTGGCCGAGCGAAGCGCACCTGCACCTGTCTTTGTGAAGGGTGAAGGTGAAGCAACCTAGCATCACTTTAGATAGGAGCAGAATGGATGACTTACAACTGAAAGTCAGTTCTTCGGATCGATATATCGTACCACGTAATGGAGATCAGATCTTGGTCTGGATCCGGTGGTTCGCAGAATTCGGGACCTAACGATGGTTGTTCGGTTCGTCACATAAACGGGAGCAGACGATTCCCTCGTCTCTCCCTTTTCGGGGAATGGCTGCAATCACAAGCAAGTGATTGAATGAGTGGGGGGCTCCGAAAGCACATGCGGGATAAGCAGGTGTTTCAGGAGACGGTCTAAAAAAGGGTCCGGTCTAGAAAGAAAAGAGAACTCTCAACAAGCT